CTTTCTAACCACACAATTACCAGCACTCCTATTATGATTCCAAATACAGGAGTAAAAATAGGAATAAGTAACCATATGAGCCCATAAACCTCTTTTAAGGATTCCGATCTGGAAAAAGAATTGATAGCTTGTACTTTTATCGTATCAATTATCATTTCAACGATCAACTTCTCCCATAATAATATCTATACTACCTAGTATTGTCATAATATCGGCCAATTTCATTTTTTTAACTAGCTGAGGAAGAATTTGCAAATTGATAAAACCAGGTGGACGAATTTTCCATCTCCAGGGAAAAACACTCCGATCTCCTACCAGAAAAATTCCCAATTCCCCCTTGGGGGCTTCTACTCTCACATAAAGTTCTTGTTTAGACAATTCAAAAGTGGGCGAAGGTTTCTTACTAATGAATCGATAATCAAAATCATTCCATTCAGAATCCTTTGTTTTATCAAAACGCCGTACTTCTAAATTCTCATAGGGCCCTCCGGGAATTCCTTCCAGGGCTTGTTGAATAATTTTGATGGATTCCACCATTTCACCGATTCGGACTAAATAACGGGCTAGTGAATCTCCCTCTTTTTGCCATTGTACTTCCCAATCAAATTCGTCGTAAGACTCATAATGATCAATTTTACGAAGATCCCACGGAATTCCGGAAGCTCGTAGCATTGGTCCCGATAAACCCCAATTTATTGCTTCCTCTCCACTAATAATACCCACCCCTTCAACTCGTTCCAAAAAAATAGGATTACGCGTAATAAGCTTTTGATATTCAGTAACCCCTGTTAAAAAATAATCACAGAAATCCAAGCATTTATCTATCCAGCCATAAGGTAGATCAGCAGCCACCCCTCCGATACGGAAATAATTATGCATCATTCGCATACCTGTGGAAGATTCGAATAGGTCATATATCAATTCCCTCTCTCGGAAAATATAGAAGAAAGGGGTCTGCGCACCGATATCTGCCATAAAAGGGCCAAGCCATAACAAATGAGAAGCTATACGACTCAGTTCTAGCATAATTACTCTAATATAGCTCGCTCTTTTCGGTACTTGGATATTTCCCAACTGTTCTGGTCCATTTACCGTTATTGCCTCTGTAAACATAGTAGCTAAATAATCCCAACGTGTTACATAAGGAAGATATTGTATAATTGTTCGATTTTCCGCAATTTTTTCCATTCCTCTGTGTAAATAACCCAATACGGGTTCACAGTCAATAACATTTTCCCCATCTAGAGTAATGATGAGTCGAAGAACACCGTGCATTGATGGGTGTTGAGGACCCATATTGACTATCATGAGGTCTTTTCTTGTAGTCGGTACAGTCATATATTTTTTCCCCGATTCATTATTCCACGAATTGCTGAAAACCAAATGAAGTTCATTAAAAATAATAATTAATATTTATAATTCTAATTATTATAAATATTATAAATAACTAAAAAAAAAAAATGAACTTAACGAGTTTTTGGCTCCCGAATATCCAATTGACTAATTAATTCTTTATAGCGTACTCTATTTTTCTTTGACAAATAAGCCAGGAGTCGTTGACGTTTTCCCAGAATTTTACGTAGACCTCTCTGAGATAAATAGTCTTTTCTGTGCAATTCCAAATGGGAAGTAAGTCTACGTATCTTATTGGTGAAACTGAATACTTGAAATTCAACAGACCCCCTATTTTCTTTTTTTTCTTCTTTCGAAATAACTGAAATGAATAAATTTTTAACCATAACAAAAAATTCTGCGTCCCTTTTTCTTTATTTACATTACAAATATAGATTTTACTAATCAGTAATAATAATGCCAGTCATTTTAATTTGTTATACACAATAATCGGGATTTATTCGTATACTTCTTTTTTTTTTTTTTAATTCACTTAATTGATAATCAATACAATTTTTTTTTTTTCAATTTTATTCAAATTTCAAATATAGATAAAAAATTTCTAATCTACAAAAGAGAAGAATTTTGACCTAAGATAAGAAGATTATGACGACTCATTACTTACTAGATAGAATTGCTAAGATCAAGGTCAGGTAATCAGTATCATGTACCATAATCTAATATAACAACATAAGGCTGTATATATTTGTTTGTGTTCATATACCATGTCAGAGATGCCGCTTGATCCATGTAATGTAAATGTATCATCAACTAATTATCAATCGTGGATACATATGTATCCTTGACATAATGAAACGACTACCATTATTGGTATCAAACCAATAGCGATTCATACAAGCAAAATCTTCGAATCGATAATTTGGCCAAAGAAATAATTTGAACTTAATAAATCGATTTGTATCTACATCAAGATACTTATCCTCATAAAAAAATTGACCACAGCGCTTTACATTGTTCCCATTGCAAAATACTTGATTTCTATCCCCAACATTGACATTTCTTGAATTGAAACAAATGAGAATTCTCAATTCTCTACGACGTCTAGGAGATAAAAAATTATCAGGAACAATAAAATCATAAAAATTATCGTTTCTATTCCCATTTTCGTGTCGTGCAATGGATTCATTAAGACCATTCTTATCAACATTTCTTTTTTCTTGGTATCTTCGATTAGTTTGGCGCTTACTCTTATGCACCCGTGAAATAGCTATGGTTTGGTACATGATAAATTGTCCGTCCCATTTTATGGATAGCCGAGCTGGTTCAATAATCAATAGTCCCCTTTTTATCAATTTTGTAAGAGTTGTAGACTTCGGAATCAGCATTACATCCAAACTTATTTCGTCCCTTTGAATAGAGGATATAGCAATTTCCTTTGGATTTCTCAATCTAAGGAGTAGGCAATATACCTTGATATTATTTAGTATTTTTTGATTAAAAGCATTATCCCATTTCAATTGAAAAAGAAAATATCTTTTCAGGAAGAAATCTAGTTCCGCTCCTATCATGGATTTATTTTTATTTTTGCTTTTTTGAATGTATGATCCCCGATAATCTTCTTTAACATTTTTTTTTTTCGATGGATCAGATCCAATATTTTTGTTATTTTGTGCATATGATCCAAGATCTCCTTGGACTGGCTGTTGTTTTTCTTCTTGATTTTGATTCTCTAATTCAAGAGATTTTTTTGGATTATATAATCTATCTTTTTTTTTCTTTGAGTTGATATTTTTACTAATGTTTTTATTTATATTCAATTTAAAAAGAAGTAAATTGATTGGTATGATCCACGGTTGAATCTTATATGTATTATAAAGTGACACAAATTCTGGTAAAAACCAAAGTTCTAGATTTGATATCGGACAATTTAGGATTTCTTCATTCATTCCCATCCAGTCCAAAAATGTTTTTGTTTGATTGGTTGGGCAGATTTGTTTATGAATCGGGGGATTCATAAACACTTTCTTATCCATTTTTTTTTTATCCATTTTATCAATTATTTGATAATAATTAGTCCGAGTCTTAGTATTTTTATTAATGTTGGCGCTGGCCCCGATATCTCTATTTCTCCATTCCTCAATATCGATCTTTTTTCTAAGACAAAAATTAATAGTTCTCCAATCAAAATATTTTCTATCCGGATTTTTATCCCTATCAATAATAGAATCTTCTCGTAGATAGTTTCCAAGATCTATATCTGTCGGCAAATAAAAAAGTTCGGGATTATAATTATTGTAATTATAGGAAATCCTTTTTGCCTGGTTTACTTGGAATGGCGACCCATAAATATATGAACCTTTCTTATCTTCATAATTCAGATATTTATTTGATAAAAGATCATATTTGTAGTTTTTAAATTTATCTTTTTGGTTCGGTAATGAATTTACTGCATATGCATAATTGTTTTCTTTCTTGTAATGAATTAATCGGTCTTTTTCATATGAATAAAAATTGGTTGAGTTTTTATTTTGAACCATCAAATTTTGATTGATTCTATTCCGCCAATTTTGCGGTACTAATCTAGACCATCTAGTCTGAGATAAATTGTATTTATAGTGATCATTACCCATTAACCAGCTTTTCCATTCATTCATTTTTAAACCGCTAAGTTTATTATACCTTGATTCGAAATGAAATATTCCGTGTGTTCCAAAAAAATCTTTTTTTATTCTATCCTTAATAAAAGGAATTGTTCCGTGATCTTGAAATAAAAATTTTAAGTAATGCTTGTTGATAACTTGGGCTTGTGATAATTTGTAAAATACATATGCCTGTGACAACGAAGAAAGGTCACAAAAAATCTGCGAATTTTTATTTCTAATATTAGAAATAAACTTTTTTATAGTCGAAATAAAATAAATTTTATTTTTTTTATTTTTATCAATATAAAATCCTTTTTTATTTGTTTCATCATTGGAATTATCCGTTATTTTGTTTTTTAATTGAAGTAAAATTTTTACATGTATTCTGGGAATATTAATGATACGTAAAAAAATATCTTTGTATATCCTTTCAATAAACAAATAAAAAAAATAGTGATATTTGCGCATTAGTCGAGCACTTCTTCTTTTTAATATCTGCCAAATCTTTTTTCGTGATTCTAATCTTTTATCATCACAATTTGTTTCGTTAGGACTAATGTTTATATACGTAGTTATAAATATATTTTTTTTTTCTTTTGTTATTTTTTCGATTTGATTTCTGATTGTATTTGTCTTATCAGCCAGATCTTTCATCTTTTTTTCTGTCAGTGAATAATTTGTCCAATCCGCAGATCTAATTCGAATGGACGATTCATGATTTATATGATTACTTATTAGTGATTTTTTTTTTTTTGTATTCGATTCATATACTTCCCTCAATCCAAATAATGGAATTAGACTTGCTTTTTTAAGTTTTTTCATTATTCTTTTTATAAATCGAACTATTTTTCTAACCCATCTGGTTTTTTCTTTTGATACTTTTCGAAACCATTTTGCTCTTTCGTTTATAATTTTTAGGGCTAGAAAACGTTTTTTTTTAACTTTTATAAGTCTTTTTTCAAGTTGTTTCCAAATAGGTTCAAAAAAGGAAGGTAGTTGTCGGGG